GCTTTTTCCGAATGCATCTAAAGCTACTCGCTTTCTAGATGATCCCTCTAGAAGAGGGGGATTCTATCAAATCTTTCTAGTCTAGTTACTTCGTTCCCTATTTCTACTCGTGGGATCCTAAGGAAAATAATTTTGTTTCTACCGAGCTGAAATAATAAGTCGAGGGTTCTAGTAAACCAAAACCATCGTTTTCTAGCTATTTGGCTTCAATCTCCCTTTTACAGCTCAAAAATTGAAGATTTAGTTACGATTGAAAGTTTTATACTATCATCCATAGATCCTTTATTTATACTCATTCAATTGGAAGAATTGAACCAATCAAAAAAATTATGCTTCTTGACTCCATAACCCAAATAACCCAATTTTTTTCTTAAAATTCTGATTGACTTTTGGATAGAAATCGTGAGAATGTATATTCTTTCCTCAAATATCCTATTGAGGGGTAAAGGATTAAATCTTTTTAAGAAATAAAGTTTTTGATCGGAATATGAAAAAAAAAAGGAAAAGAACCCTTAACTATTGAAGTTGTTAATAGAACGAATCACACTTTTACCACTAAACTATACCCGCTACATATTCATTATTGGGTATGAATGGACCATTTGTCCAACAAAGTAATTAGACGCAGTCAAGATAGCATCGGAATCATGAAAATTCCAGCATTAACACGTATTTTGTTCCTCCGCGGCGCGGGCTTTAAAACTTGAAAAAAAAATACAAAAAGTTTAGTCAAATTTAAATAGTGTACTAAAGTTATAAGTATTTTTTTTTGTTGGAAGTCATTACTGAATTTCCTTTTTTTTTCAACATCCCCCCACTTGAACTGCCAGATTTTCTGAATTCGGGTAGATTGGGCCTCACTTGTCCTTTGCCTTGAACAAGTAAATGATTTCTAGTCTCAATTTAGAAATATGATTTAGAAATATGTCTTTTCTATTTGATATTATTGATCTTAATCAGATATATTTCTTTCTTTTCTTTCTTAATACTTCCTTTATAATCATATTAATCTAGATATAGATAATTTCTTAAAAGAATTTCTAATAATTAGGAATGGAAATGAAAATTGCTCTTCTTGTTTCAAGAACAATTTTGATTGGATATAAAAACAAAATGAAATTGATTCGTTGGAACGAAAGAAGTACTGGCCCGGCCAGTACTTAACCAGGCCGGGAAATGAACCTTTTGTACAAAATACAAAGAAGTAAGGTATTCTTTCTATTGGAGAAATCTGTTTCGAATCATTATCAAAAAAGAAGGAAAATAAAAATTGTTCTCAATCTTGACTTCACGTGTCACATCACATGAGAAATTTCCCATTTGGAATGGGGAGAGATGGCTGAGGGGACTAAAGCGTCGGATTGCTAATCCGTTGTACGAATTATTCGTACCGAGGGTTCGAATCCCTCTCTCTCCGACCCCCCGATCACTTGAAATTTTCGAATTGGAATAAATTTTGATTATTTTATTTTATAAATCTTTTATCTTTATCTAGTATCTATTCCATTTATTGATACATTTACCTATGAAAAATAAAGGAAAAACTAAAAACGAATCTCATCTCTTTTTTTTATTCTTCACGCCCAGGATTACGCCCCGGATCATTAGATAAGAATCCGAAGATGAAGAGAGAAACAAAGAATATTACTACTGTGTAAACGAAGAGTTTAAGAGTAAGCATTACAAATCTCCAAGATAAGATCATTTTTTTTTTAAGGAAATAGATCACCTATTTTACGACACACACTATAACACTATTTTGATATGACGCTCTAAAGATGAAAAAAAAACTTCCTTTTTTTTTTCATTTTCACGAATTTCTTTCTAATGTAATAAGATTCAGATTTTTTCGTTACTAAAAATTTCTTGCCATATCTCTAATTAGGTATTGTATGGGATCTTATAAAGGAAAGGTCAGAACAAAAGAAGAAATAAGCTTATTAAAGATCATCGCCCCCTTATTCAAATTCAATTTGAATATAAAATAGAAAAAATTTCGCTTTTTGAATCGAGGGTTCCTAATGTCAGACTTATCTGATCTTATTTATTTTTAGAATCAAAATCTCATCTTTTTTTCTCAAATAAATTATGAATATGAATTGAAGAAAGATTTCCTTTTTATCGAAAACTTACAGCAGCTTGCCAAACAAAGGCTAAGAGAAAAAAGAGTAAAGGGATAACCGGCATAACGTCTACAATTGGATTGAAAAAGGCATAAGCCTCGGGCAATTTGGCGAAGAAAAAACTACTCGAATAAAGGGTAGAATTAAGACAGATACAGATGAAACTAAAGATATTAACCATAACAAACATTTTTTTGTTCTTAAAGATTCAAATTCAATTGAAATGATAATAAATTATCAGATTGGATTGAGTTGTTTTTCTGAGGGAAAATTGAAAAAGAAAAAGGCGGATAAAAGAAAGAAATTCTTCTTTTTCTTTGATTTCTCCCCAATCAAGAATCCTTCCTTACATTCTCCAATCAAATGAGAATACAAGGAATTCTATTTTCATACAATATCTTAATTGAATTCTATGTAATGATCAATGAATCTTTTTGATTCTATATCTATTGTGTTGAATCCTAGCGACAACATGTCCTATATTTATTTTGGTTGGTTATTGACGAATAATCAATATTTAGCTTAGTTTTTCTTAGACAAAATAAAAATGGGGCGTGGCCAAGCGGTAAGGCAACGGGTTTTGGTCCCGTTACTCGGAGGTTCGAATCCTTCCGTCCCAGATCGTTTCCATCAGAAACGAAAGATTCTTCTCTATTGAAATTTTAAATTTCATTAAACAATTTTCTGTTTAATGTTGGATACAATGTTATCAATCTTAATTCTAAGAATGATTCTTAGAATCATATCTTTTTTTTTACTAAAGTATTTGATTCTTAAATATTCATGATGACTTTCTTTAACGATTTTTTGTTTTATATGATGGAGATGGATACGAAAAGATCAGACTCCTCGGATTCTGATTTTCTCTTTGATCTTACCTTACACGAGACTTTTTCTACTCCATAATAATGAAAACAAAGAAACTGTATTCTCAAATCATCTCTCTGTTTTAAATGAAAATCAGATTAAATTGTAGATGGTAAATAATACGTAAATCATAATATTAGAATCATAATACATAATCATAATAATCCTCAAATCATAATTCATAAATATTCATATTAGAATAGAATAGATTAATTTCATATAATTTTAAGAATCTATTTATATAAATAGATTCTTTATAGAAATATGTTATTATGTTATATCAATATGTTATTATATTTATTATTATATTTATATTTTATATATATATATATATATTCTAAATTAAATATAGAAACTAAATATAGAAATTATAGAAATACATAATTCTTACATAATAATAGATATTGTATATTATTGTTATTAATATTATCTTAATATTCTATGATTGAATATGAATATTTATAAATAAAAAAAAATGAAATATTTAGTTTAGTAGAGTTAGTTTAGTATATTATTTAGTTAAAGTGGATAAAATTTTTATCCATTCATGGGGATTTCTTTTTCATTTGAATGAAAGTAAAGTCAAAGGCTTTTTTTGAGGTTTCTAATTTCTTTTTTTTTTTTTTAAAGAGGGATCTTTTATGATGGACAATCCCGAAAGATCTGTTGAAGATGTAAATAAGTTTGCTTAAAACTGATTTGTTTTTTTTTCATGTTATTTTCTTCATATGAGAAAATATGGGGTGAAATTAAGTGAAATACTTTCCGGATAAACATTTATCTATCCATAGATAGATAAGTGTGTATTATTATGTATCGGTTCAGCCAATGACTATTCATGATTCCATATTGAATCAATTGCATACGGTTCCAAATTCCAATAAAGAGAGAGGGATGTTATGGTAAAACTTCGTTTGAAACGATGTGGTAGAAAGCAACGTGCGACTTGAAGGACATGATTGGCTGTGGATTCTGACATCCACCATTTTCTATACGAATGAAGATGCTCTTGTCTCGACATAGTTTGTTCTGCTAGGAACCTAATTTCATTTGTCTTGGGTTGCTAAATCTAAATAAAAAGACTAATACTATATAATGGTATAACATATGATGGAGCTCGAGCAAAAATGATTGATTCATTTCTTGGGGGAATAATCTAGGGTTAGTGACAATCAATAAGTTAGACCAACTTTGTAAATATATCATCAATATCTAAAATATAGATAAATGGAGAGGTTCAAATTTGAACAAGTTTGAAATCAAAAAAGTCAAATTTGTCGAAATTTTCAAACTGTTTCGATCAAGAGTGTATCACAAAGGAATCAATCTTTCGTATGATTTTTCCCTTTTTCCATAGAAAAAAAAACAAAAGGTATGTTGCTGCCTTTTTGAAAAGGAGCAAGGATCACCGAAGTAATGTCTAAACCCAATGATTTCACAAAGCGCAAAGCAAAGACAACGAATTCCGGAACAAGGAAACACTATTTTCACTTGTCTCAACAATTGGATCAGAATGAGTAAAAAAATAGATCCGAAAGGAGACAAAAAAAGAGGTTAGAGACAGCTCAATAAATTCTAAGGATTTCCTTTCGAACTCTTTCAAAACTACCCAACTTGAGTTAGGAGTACGAATGAGATTTCTTTTTTCTGTAAGGAAAAAAGGCTCAAATTAGAGTCTAATTCTTTATGGATCCATTTCTCTTTCTATTTCTATCTATATAGATAGAAATAGAAATTCTAGAAATTAAAATCATTTTTTCTTGAGCCGTATGAGGAAAAAACCTCCTATACGTTTCTAGGGGGGCATCTTTTATCTACATCTATCCCAATGAGCCATCTATCGAATCGTTGCAATTGATGTTCGATCCCGAAGAGAAGGAAGAGATCTTCGAAAAGTAGGTTTCTATGATCCGATAAAGAATCAAACTTATTCAAATGTTCCTGCTATTTTATATTTCCTTGAAAAAGGTGCTCAACCCACAGGAACTGTTCATGATATTTTAAGGAAGGCAGAATTCTTTAAAGAATTTCGAGTTTCTTTTGATAAAAAAGAAAGGAAAAACAAGAGTCATGAATAAAAAAAGGGTAGTGTAACTAGTACCTATCTTTGTGTAATTCTTTATTCAAAGTTTTTTCTTTTCTTGTTCTATTCATACTTAATCTTATTCTGATTTTTTTTCTTGCTTCTTGTTGTGGAACCCCCCAACAAGGGGGGTAATCTTTCTTCTTGTATTTGTATTGTACCTTTCTTTTTTTTTATTAAAAAAAGCCGATATTTTTTTCTCTCTCTACCTTTTCCTTATTCCTTATTTTTTTCTGCTCCAATTTATTATTTCTTCTTTATGTTTTTATGTTGTGCTAATCCAACACAAATTTCTATATAATTTCGAATTTATTGAAATTTGTTTTCAAAAAAGTCCATTTATATTGACAATGGCGTCTCGAACAAATATAATTTGATCATAGATAAATAGATCTTTTTCTCCTCACTCCCTATTGGCTCTTTCCTTGACTTTAGTAAAATGGATGGGTTTGCTGGATTTCTTTTTTTTTATACAAATATACAAAACGTATTTTCTTAGCGAAAATAAAAAAAAAATTGATAAAATTGGGTGGTTTTTCAATTTTTCAATTCTCTTTTGAATCTCTTGTTTTTTGAAGCGGATCCACTTGATATTTTGGTGGTTAGATTTATTGCTAGTTCCGTGTTTTGACGCAGTTGTGCAGTGCAATTCCATTGATTTTTTTATTTTCTTTTTTTATTTTGATCATATCTACACTTCATATTGATCCGGGTTGCTAACTCAATGGTAGAGTACTCGGCTTTTAATTGCGACTATGATCTTTTACGCATTTGGATGAAGGAATTCGTCTAGACTATTGGTAGAGTTTAGAAGACCGCGACTGATCCTGAAAGGTAATGAATGGAAAAAAAAGCATGTCGTAAAAAGAATAGAAAAATAGACAAAAGAATAATAGAATCATATAAAAAGAAGAAATCTAGTACTTATAATAGAACGAACATAAGAATTTTTTCTTTTTCTAAAAATTTTTAAGTTCAGTAAAGTATTTGATAGGCGAGTCTAGTGAATAAATGGATAGAGCCTTATGGCTCCAATTCGAGTAAGACAAAAAAGCAACGAGCTTCCCTTCTTAATTTGAATGATTACCCAATCAAATTACTAATTAGACGTTAAAAATAGATTAGTGCCTGATGTGGGAAAAGGTTCTCTTGTGAATTGTGAGTGGACCATTGATTCTTTTTTTATTAATCCTAATTATTCTTTATTCTGGATTGGAGACGGATGTGTAGAAGAAATAGTATAGTGATAAAAAAAAATAATTTCTTTTCCAAAGTCAAAAGAGTGATCGAGGTGCAAAAATAAAAGATTTTTACCCCCTTTTCCTTCTTTTTTTATTGTTATTCTAGTTATATTAACAAGGAAAAGAAAACCAAATTGTATAGAAAGGAAAAAGATCTGTAGATTGGGCTCTCTGTCTCCGGGGTATATATTCTTTATTTGTTCTTACTTTTCTATAATCTTTTACTTCTTAGAATTTGAATATTCTATACTAGTTATAGTATTTTAGTATAAGATAAACAATATACTAAATACAACATACACATACGCCGTTCTGACCATATTGCACTATGTATCAGTATCATTTCATAACACAAAAAGTGCCTCCCTTTTTTGGTTCCAGTAGAAATCTATGTAAATGGCAGAATTACAAGGATATTTAGATTGAAAAAAGATAGATTTAGGCAACAAAACTTCCTATATCCGCTACTCCTGAAGGAGTCTATTTACTCACTTGCTCATGATCATATCTTCAATAGTTTGATTTTTTACGAACCTGTGGAAATTCTTGGTTATGACAATAAATCTAGTTTAGTACTTGTAAAACGTTTAATTACTCGAATGTATCAACAGAAATCTTTGATTTCTTCGTTAAATGATTCTAACCAAAATGGATTTTGGGGTCACAAGAATTCTTTTTCTTCTCATTTTTCTTCTCAAATGGTATCAGAAGGTTTTGGAGTCATTCTAGAAATTCCATTCTCGTCGCGATTAGTATCTTCCCTTGAAGAAAAAAAAATACCAAAATCTCAGAATTTACGATCTATTCATTCAATATTTCCCTTTTTAGAGGATAAATTCTCGCATTTAAATTATGTGTCAGATCTACTAATACCCCATCCCCCCCATCTGGAAATCTTGGTTCAAATCCTTCAATGCTGGATCAAAGATGTTCCTTCTTTGCATTTCTTGCGATTTTTTTTCCACGAATATCATAATTTGAATAGTCTCATTACTTCAAATAAATCCATTCACGTCTTTTCAAAAAGAAAGAAAAGATTCTTTTGGTTCCTACATAATTCTTATGTATATGAATGCGAATATCTATTCCTGTTTCTTCGTAAACAGTCTTCTTATTTACGATCAACATCTTCTGGAGTCTTTCTTGAGCGAACACATTTCTATGGAAAAATAGAATATCTTATAGT